GTTAATGTAGCTTAAATCCAAAGCAAGGCACTGAAAATGCCTAGATGAGTATTTAATACTCCATAAACACAAAGGCTTGGTCCTGGCCTTTCTATTAGCTTTTAGTAGGATTACACATGCAAGTATCCGCATTCCGGTGAAGATGCCCTTCAAATCATCAACTGATAATGAAGGAGCGGGTATCAAGCACACTACCCAAGTAGCTCACGACACCTTGCCTAGCCACACCCCCACGGGATACAGCAGTGATAAAAATTAAGCCATAAACGAAAGTTTGACTAAGCCATACTAATTTAGGGTTGGTAAATTTCGTGCCAGCCACCGCGGCCATACGATTAACCCAAGTTAATAGACATACGGCGTAAAGCGTGTTTAAATATTCCCCAGCAATAAAGTTAAATCTAAGCTATGCCGTAGAAAGCTTTAGCTCGGACAAAAGCAAACCACGAAAGTGACTTTAAATATTTTGACACACGAAAGCTAAGATACAAACTGGGATTAGATACCCCACTATGCTCAGCCCTAAACCTTAGTAGCTATTATAACAATACTACTCGCCAGAGAACTACTAGCAACAGCCTAAAACTCAAAGGACTTGGCGGTGCTTTACATCCATCTAGAGGAGCCTGTTCTGTAATCGATAAACCCCGATAAACCTCACCAGTCCTTGCTAATACAGCCTATATACCGCCATCTTCAGCAAACCCTAAAAAGGAACCATAGTAAGCCAAACCACATAACATAAAAACGTTAGGTCAAGGTGTAGCTCATGGACCGGGAAGAAATGGGCTACATTTTCTAACATAGAACATACGGAATTTTTCGTGAAACCGAAAATGGAAGGAGGATTTAGTAGTAAATTAAGAATAGAGAGCTTAATTGAATAAGGCCATGAAGCACGCACACACCGCCCGTCACCCTCCTCAAGTACCCAAATACAATTAATTAATCCTATTAACGAACGTATGAACATACAAGAGGAGATAAGTCGTAACAAGGTAAGCGTACTGGAAAGTGCGCTTGGAAAAATCAAAGTGTAGCTTATATAAAAGCACCTGGCTTACACCCAGAAGATACCATATATAATAGTCACTTTGAACAAATACTAGCCCAAACCCGACCTACCACAACTATTACCCCCAAGTAAATCAAAACATTTATTTTAGTAAAGTATAGGAGATAGAAATTCTAACTGGCGCTATAGAGAAAGTACCGCAAGGGAAAGATGAAAGATCCATTAAAAGTAAAAAACAGCAAAGCTTACCCCTTGTACCTTTTGCATAATGATTTAACTAGAACAACTTGGCAAAGAGAACTTAAGCCAATTAACCCGAAACCAGACGAGCTACCTAAAAGCAGCTAAAGAGCAAACTCATCTATGTAGCAAAATAGTGAGAAGACTTTTAGGTAGAGGTGAAAAGCCTATCGAGCCTGGTGATAGCTGGTTGTCCAGAATAGAATTTTAGTTCAACTTTAAGCCTGCCTAAAAGACCTACAACTAAAATGCAGACTTAAAATATAATCTAAAAGGGTACAGCCTTTTAGAAACAGGATACAACCTTTACTAGAGAGTAAGCCCTCAAAACCCCATAGTTGGCCTAAAAGCAGCCACCAATTAAGAAAGCGTTCAAGCTCAACGACCCCTTACCCATAATCTAAATAATTATATGCGAACTCCTAGTCTAATACTGGACTATTCTACTATAAAGTAGAAGAAATACTGTTAATATGAGTAACAAGAATTAACTTCTCCTTGCACAAGCTTATATCAGAACGGATCCACCACTGATAATTAACAGCAAAATAAATACACGCCCCAACTAAAACACCTATTAATTCAACTGTTAACCCAACACAGGAGTGCATTCAAAGGAAAGATTAAAAGAAGTAAAAGGAACTCGGCAAACACAAACCCCGCCTGTTTACCAAAAACATCACCTCCAGCATTACAATTATTGGAGGCACTGCCTGCCCAGTGACATCCGTTAAACGGCCGCGGTATCCTGACCGTGCAAAGGTAGCATAATCATTTGTTCTTTAAATAAGGACTTGTATGAATGGCCACACGAGGGTTTTACTGTCTCTTACTTCCAATCGGTGAAATTGACCTTCCCGTGAAGAGGCGGGAATTCACAAATAAGACGAGAAGACCCTATGGAGCTTTAATTAACTAGCCCACAAAATAAACACCACATTTCTAAGGAAAATAAAATAACTTTTACTGGACTAGCAATTTAGGTTGGGGTGACCTCGGAATATAAAACAACTCCCGAGTGATATAGTTTAGACCAACAAGTCGAAACCCCTTATCATTTAGTGATCCAATTTCTTTTGATCAACGGAACAAGTTACCCTAGGGATAACAGCGCAATCCTATTTGAGAGTCCATATCGACAATAGGGTTTACGACCTCGATGTTGGATCAGGACATCCCAATGGTGCAGCCGCTATTAATGGTTCGTTTGTTCAACGATTAAAGTCCTACGTGATCTGAGTTCAGACCGGAGTAATCCAGGTCGGTTTCTATCTATTACATGGTTTCTCCTAGTACGAAAGGACAAGAGAAACAAGGCCAACTTAACATAAGCGCCTTCAAACCAATAGATGACACAATCTTAATCTAGTAATTAACAATAAATACATCAACGCCCAAGAACAGGGCTAACGTTAGGATGGCAGAGCCCGGTAATTGCATAAAATTTAAGCCTTTATAATCAGAGGTTCAACTCCTCTTCCTAACAACATGTACATTATTAATCTTCTAGCACTGATTGTTCCCATTTTATTAGCCGTTGCATTCCTTACGCTTGTTGAACGAAAAGTTTTAGGCTATATACAACTCCGTAAAGGACCTAATGTAGTAGGCCCATATGGACTCCTCCAACCCGCAGCTGATGCCGTAAAACTATTTACCAAAGAACCCCTACGCCCATCAACATCCTCTCCATTCATATTTATTATCGCCCCCATCCTAGCCTTAACCCTTGCCCTAACAATATGAATCCCCCTCCCCATACCACACCCCCTAATTAATATAAACTTAGCCGTACTATTCATGTTAGCCATATCCAGCCTAGCCGTTTACTCAATTCTATGATCAGGATGGGCTTCAAACTCAAAATATGCCCTAATTGGAGCTCTACGAGCAGTAGCACAAACAATCTCTTACGAAGTCACCTTAGCAATTATCCTCCTATCAGTCTTACTCCTAAACGGATCTTTCTCACTGTCAACCCTAATCACTACCCAAGAATACACTTGACTAATTCTACCCTCATGACCACTAGCCATGATATGATTCATTTCCACATTAGCAGAGACAAACCGAGCTCCATTTGACTTGACCGAAGGAGAATCAGAACTAGTCTCAGGCTTTAATGTAGAATACGCCGGAGGCCCATTTGCCCTCTTCTTCATAGCTGAATACGCCAACATTATCATAATAAATACCCTCACCACAACCCTATTCATAGGCGCATACCACAACCCCACAATACCAGAACTATACTCAACAAATCTAGTTATTAAGACCCTCTTACTAACAGTGTTCTTCCTATGGATTCGAGCATCATACCCACGATTTCGATACGACCAACTAATGCATCTATTATGAAAAAATTTCCTCCCCCTCACCCTAGCCCTATGCATGTGACACGTAGCTATACCAATCACCATAGCAAGCATCCCACCACAAACATAAGAAATATGTCTGATAAAAGAGTTACTTTGATAGAGTAAATAATAGAGGTGAAAATCCCCTTATTTCTAGAATAATAGGACTTGAACCTACTCCAAAGAATCCAAAAATCTTAGTGCTACCATATTACACCATATTCTAAGTAAGGTCAGCTAAATAAGCTATCGGGCCCATACCCCGAAAATGTTGGTTTAAACCCTTCCCGTACTAATAAACCCCCTAATTTTTATAATAATCATAACAACCATCGTACTAGGAACAGTTATTGTATTAACAAGCTCCCACTGACTCATGGTTTGAGTTGGCTTCGAAATAAATATATTAGCCATCATCCCCATTTTAATAAAAAAGTATAACCCACGGTCAATAGAAGCCTCCACAAAATATTTTCTAACCCAAGCAACTGCATCCATGCTACTCATACTGGCTATTATTGTTAACCTAGTATACTCAGGTCAATGAACTACCACAAAACCCTTAAACTCAACAGCAGCAACCATTATAACCCTAGCCATAGCCATAAAACTAGGTTTATCCCCATTCCACTTTTGAGTGCCAGAAGTTACCCAAGGCATTAAACTCTCATCAGGCCTAATCCTATTAACCTGACAAAAACTAGCCCCCATATCAATTCTATATCAAATTGCCCAAACAACAAACCTAAATATACTCCTTACCATATCATTACTCTCTATTGCCATTGGAGGTTGAGGAGGACTTAACCAAACCCAATTACGAAAAATCATAGCCTATTCATCCATTGCACATATAGGATGAATAACAGCCATCATAGCATACAACCCAACCATGGCCCTACTAAATCTAGTGATCTATATTTTACTAACAACCACAACATTCATGATATTTATATTAAATTTATCAACAACAACACTATCCCTATCCCACACATGAAATAAAACCCCACTACTTACCACAACCATCCTAGCAACAATACTATCACTAGGAGGTCTGCCCCCACTATCAGGATTCCTACCAAAATGAATAATCATTCAAGAACTGACAAAAAATGACAGCATCATTATACCCATTATCATAGCCATCACAGCACTTCTAAACTTATTCTTCTACATACGCTTAACATACTCCACATCCTTAACAATATTTCCATCCGCAAACAACATAAAAATAAAATGACAGTTTAACTATATCAAATCAATACCCCTCCTACCACCCTTAATTACCCTATCAATCCTTATCCTACCCCTATCACCCATCCTAACCCTTCTCGAATAGAAGCTTAGGTTAAACACCAGACCAAGGGCCTTCAAAGCCCTAAGTAAATGAATTACATTTAGCTTCTGACACTAAGGACTGCAGGTCTACACCCCACATCAATTGAACGCAAATCAACTACTTTAATTAAGCTAAGCCCTTACTAGATTGGTGGGCTCCGACCCCACGAAATTTTAGTTAACAGCTAAATACCATACACAACTGGCTTCAACCTACTTCTCCCGCCGTCGAAGAAAAAAAAGGCGGGAGAAGCCCTGGCAGGGGTTATGCTGCTTCTCCGAATTTGCAATTCAGTGTGTTCCAATATACTACAGAGCTTGGTAAAAAGAGGACTCTCACCTCTGTCTTTAGATTTACAGTCTAATGCCTGCTCAGCCATTTTACCTATGTTCATAAACCGTTGACTCTTCTCAACCAACCACAAAGATATTGGCACCCTGTACTTATTATTTGGTGCCTGAGCAGGGATAGTAGGAACCGCCCTAAGCCTACTAATCCGAGCAGAACTAGGCCAACCAGGGGCATTGCTAGGCGACGATCAAATCTATAATGTAATCGTAACAGCTCACGCATTTGTAATAATTTTCTTCATGGTAATACCAATTATAATTGGCGGCTTCGGAAACTGACTTATCCCACTGATGATTGGAGCCCCTGATATAGCATTCCCCCGAATAAACAACATAAGTTTCTGACTCCTGCCCCCATCATTCCTTCTACTACTCGCATCCTCAACAGTAGAAGCCGGAGCTGGAACAGGATGAACAGTCTACCCGCCTCTAGCCGGAAATCTAGCACACGCCGGAGCCTCCGTAGATTTAGCAATTTTTTCACTCCACCTGGCAGGGGTCTCATCAATTCTAGGGGCTATTAATTTTATTACCACAATTATTAACATAAAACCTCCAGCCCTATCTCAATACCAAACTCCCTTATTCGTTTGATCAGTATTAATTACAGCTGTCTTACTCCTTCTCTCCCTCCCCGTGCTAGCTGCCGGTATTACAATACTATTAACAGACCGAAATCTTAATACCACTTTTTTCGATCCTGCAGGAGGAGGAGACCCAATCCTATATCAACACCTTTTCTGATTTTTCGGACACCCCGAAGTATATATTCTAATTCTACCTGGATTCGGAATGATCTCACATATTGTCACCTACTACTCTGGCAAAAAAGAACCTTTTGGATATATGGGCATAGTATGAGCTATAATATCAATTGGGTTTCTTGGTTTTATTGTATGAGCTCACCACATATTTACAGTAGGCCTGGACGTTGACACACGAGCATACTTCACTTCAGCAACCATAATTATTGCCATCCCCACAGGAGTCAAAGTATTTAGTTGACTAGCTACCCTACACGGAGGAAATATCAAATGATCTCCGGCAATGTTATGAGCATTAGGCTTCATCTTCCTTTTTACAGTAGGAGGCCTTACTGGAATTGTCCTGGCTAACTCTTCTCTAGACATTGTCCTTCACGACACATACTATGTAGTAGCACACTTCCATTATGTCCTATCTATAGGAGCCGTCTTCGCTATTATAGGGGGATTCGTTCACTGATTCCCACTATTCTCGGGTTATACCCTCAACTCAACCTGAGCAAAAATCCATTTCCTTATTATATTTGTAGGTGTTAATATAACATTTTTCCCACAACACTTCCTGGGCCTATCCGGAATACCACGACGCTACTCAGATTACCCAGATGCATACACCACATGAAACACGGTATCCTCCATAGGCTCCTTCATTTCTCTGACAGCTGTTATTTTAATAGTTTTCATAATCTGAGAAGCCTTCGCATCAAAACGAGAAGTCTCAACTGTAGAATTATCAACTCTAAACCTAGAGTGACTTCACGGATGCCCTCCGCCATATCATACATTTGAAGAACCTACATACGTAAACCCCAAATAAGAAAGGAAGGATTCGAACCCCCTACAATTGGTTTCAAGCCAACATCATAACCAATATGTCTTTCTCTACTAGAGAGGTATTAGTAAAATTTACGTAACTTTGTCAAAGTTAAATTATAGGTTAAACTCCTATATATCTCCATGGCGTACCCCTTTCAACTAGGTTTTCAAGACGCAACATCCCCTATCATAGAAGAATTATTGCACTTCCATGATCACGCACTAATAATCGTATTCCTCATCAGCTCCCTCGTACTCTATCTTATTTCAGTTATGCTTACAACTAGCCTAACCCACACCAGCACGATAGACGCACAAGAGGTAGAGACTATCTGAACAATCTTACCAGCAATAATCCTAATTATAATTGCACTCCCATCCCTCCGAATCCTATATATAATAGATGAGATTAACAACCCCTATTTAACCGTAAAAACCATAGGCCACCAGTGATACTGAAGCTATGAATATACGGATTATGAAGACCTAACTTTCGACTCCTATATAGTACCGACACAGGACTTAAAACCAGGAGAACTACGTCTTCTCGAGGTGGATAACCGAGTAGTACTACCAATAGAACTGACAATTCGGATATTAGTTTCATCCGAAGATGTGCTACACTCATGAGCCGTCCCATCATTAGGCCTAAAAACAGATGCAATTCCAGGGCGCCTAAACCAAACAACCCTACTATCTACACGACCAGGCCTATATTACGGCCAATGCTCTGAAATTTGTGGCTCCAACCACAGCTTTATACCAATTGTCCTTGAAATAGTCCCACTAAAAACTTTCGAAAAATGATCCTCAACCATAATTTAATCTCATTAAGAAGCTAATTCCAAAGCGTTAACCTTTTAAGTTAAAGAATGGGAGTGTTAACCTCCCCTTGATGGTATGCCACAACTCGATACATCAACATGATTTATTACTATTCTATCCATACTACTCACACTTTATATTATTATACAAATAAAAGTTTCAAAACACATTTATTACTTAAACCCAGAACCCGCCGTTATAAAAGCAACAGAACATTTAACCCCTTGATCAACTAAATGAACGAAAATTTATTCTCCTCTTTCATTACCCCCACGATAATAGGTCTACCTATTGTTACTCTAATTATTATATTTCCAAGTGTATTATTCCCATCAACCAACCGATTGATCAATAATCGACTAATCGCAATTCAGCAATGAATTCTTCACCTTACATCCAAACAAATAATAACTATCCACAACCGCACCGGACAAAAGTGATCTCTCATACTTATATCCCTTATTATATTTATTGGATCGACAAATTTGCTAGGTCTCCTACCACACTCCTTTACACCAACAACCCAGCTATCAATAAATCTAGGAATGGCAATTCCCCTTTGAGCAGGGACAGTGGCTCTTGGGTTCCGACACAAAACAAAAGCATCGCTCGCTCACTTCTTGCCCCAAGGAACCCCTATTCCCCTTATCCCCATACTAATTATCATCGAAACCATTAGCTTGTTTATTCAACCTATAGCATTAGCAGTACGATTAACTGCAAACATCACCGCTGGTCATCTACTTATTCACCTCATCGGAGGGGCCACCCTGGCACTCCTAAATATTAGCATTATAACATCTCTCATCACGTTCATCATCCTACTCCTCCTAACAATTCTTGAGTTCGCAGTAGCCTTAATTCAAGCTTATGTATTTACTTTATTAGTTAGCCTATACTTACATGACAACACCTAATGACCCACCAAACCCATGCGTATCACATAGTAAACCCAAGCCCATGGCCCCTTACAGGGGCCCTATCAGCCCTATTGTTAACATCCGGACTAGTAATATGATTTCACTTCAACTCAATCCTCCTCCTATCACTAGGCCTACTGACCAACACATTGACTATATATCAGTGGTGACGAGACATCGTACGAGAAGGCACCTTCCAAGGACACCACACACCCATCGTCCAAAAAGGCCTACGGTACGGCATAATCCTTTTCATTCTCTCCGAAGTATTTTTCTTCATCGGCTTCTTCTGAGCTTTCTATCACTCGAGCCTCGCTCCAACCCCAGAACTAGGGGGCTGCTGACCACCCACAGGTGTTCACCCACTAAACCCCCTAGAAGTCCCTCTCCTAAACACATCCGTCCTCCTAGCCTCAGGCGTATCCATCACCTGAGCCCACCACAGCCTAATGGAAGGAGACCGCAAAAATATATTGCAAGCCCTACTCATCACAATCCTACTGGGGGGTTACTTCACCTTACTTCAGGCCTCAGAATACTACGAAACCCCTTTTACAATCGCCGATGGGGTGTACGGATCTACATTCTTCATAGCTACCGGATTCCATGGCCTACATGTAATTATTGGCTCCACATTTTTATTCGTATGCTTCATACGACAACTAAAATTTCACTTCACCTCTAAACACCACTTTGGCTTTGAGGCTGCTGCCTGATATTGACACTTCGTAGACGTTGTCTGACTGTTCCTGTACGTATCTATCTATTGATGAGGTTCTTACCCTTTTAGTATAAACAGTACAATTGACTTCCAATCAATTAGCTTCGGTCAATCCCGAAAAAGAGTAATAAACCTAATAGCAACACTACTTATTAATACACTACTAGCATCCCTGTTAGTCTTAATTGCCTTCTGAATACCACAAATAAATTCCTATGCCGAAAAATCGAGCCCATATGAATGCGGCTTCGACCCCATAGGCTCCGCTCGTCTCCCCTTCTCAATAAAATTTTTCCTTGTAGCTATTACATTTCTCCTCTTCGACCTAGAAATTGCTCTACTACTCCCGCTCCCATGAGCCTCCCAAACAAACAACCTAAACGTAATACTTATTATATCACTCACCCTGATTTCTCTCCTAGCTATCAGCCTAGCATACGAATGATCTCACAAAGGACTAGAATGAGCCGAGTAGTTGATAATTAGTTTAACAAAAACAAATGATTTCGACTCATTAGATTATGATCACTTTCATAATTATCAAATGACCCTCATCTACATAAATATAATTCTAGCATTCACTGTATCTATACTAGGCCTACTAATGTACCGCTCCCATCTAATATCATCGCTCCTTTGCCTAGAAGGCATGATACTATCCCTATTTGTAACTATATCGGTAACAATTCTCAACTCACATTTAACCCTGTCTAGCATGATTCCTATTATTCTTTTAGTATTCGCAGCCTGTGAAGCTGCCCTCGGATTATCTCTCCTAGTTATAGTATCAAATACATATGGTGTAGATCACGTACAAAATCTTAACCTCCTACAATGCTAAAAATTATTTTTCCTACAGCTATACTTATTCCCCTAGTCTGATTATCAAAAAATAATATAATCTGAATTAATACTACAGCCTACAGCCTACTAATTACCCTAATTAGCCTACCCCTACTAAACCAATTCAGCGATAATAGCCTAAACCTATCTTTAACATATTTCTCAGACTCACTATCAACCCCACTACTAATATTAACTATATGACTACTCCCACTGATAATCATTGCCAGCCAATTTCACCTAATCAAGGAATCGTATACACGAAAAAAACTGTACATTACTATACTAATTCTACTACAAATTTTCCTGATCATAACATTTACGGCCACAGAACTAATCTTCTTCTACATTTTATTCGAAGCAACCCTAGTCCCAACTCTAATTATTATTACTCGATGAGGGGGCCAAACAGAACGATTGAACGCAGGCCTATATTTTCTATTTTATACCCTAGTAGGGTCCCTACCACTTCTAATTGCACTTATTTATTTACAAAACACCACAGGATCACTAAATATTTTAATTACCCAGCACTGTTCCAGCTCACTAACAAATTCCTGAAGCAACTCCCTCCTATGATTAGCCTGCATAATAGCCTTTATAGTAAAAATACCCCTATACGGCTTACACCTATGATTACCAAAAGCCCATGTAGAGGCCCCAATTGCTGGCTCAATAGTTCTTGCAGCCGTATTACTCAAACTAGGGGGATATGGCATGCTACGAATTACATCTCTACTAAACCCAACAACCAACTTCATAGCATACCCATTTCTAATACTATCTCTCTGAGGTATAATTATAACAAGTTCAATTTGTCTACGCCAAACAGACCTAAAATCGCTAATCGCGTACTCATCAGTCAGTCACATAGCATTAGTGATCGTAGCCATCCTCATCCAGACCCCATGAAGCTACATAGGAGCAACAGCCCTAATAATCGCACACGGGCTCACCTCATCTATATTATTCTGTCTCGCCAACACCAATTACGAACGAATTCACAGCCGTACTATAATTTTGGCTCGAGGCCTTCAAACAATGCTCCCCCTCATGGCCGCCTGATGACTACTCGCTAGCCTGACCAATCTAGCATTACCACCCTCAATTAATTTAATTGGAGAATTATTCGTAGTAATATCAACATTCTCATGATCCTCATTATCAATTATCCTCATGGGGATCAACATCGTTATTACTGCCCTATACTCCCTATATATACTTATCACAACTCAACGAGGTAAACAAACATATCACATCAACAACCTCTCACCGTCCTACACCCGAGAGAATACCCTCATAGCAATACACATAATACCTTTACTCCTCCTATCAATTAATCCCAAAATCATTCTGGGTACCCTTTACTGTAGATATAGTTTAAGCAAAACACTAGATTGTGAATCTAGCAATAGAGACCAAAAACTCTTATCCACCGAAAAAGTATGCAAGAACTGCTAATTCATGCCTCCGCGTATAACAACGCGGCTTTTTCCTCACTTTTAAAGGATAGAAGTAATCCGTTGGTCTTAGGAACCAAAAAATTGGTGCAACTCCAAATAAAAGTAATAAACCTATTTGCTTCCTCCACAATACTATCCCTCCTAATTCTTACTACACCAATTATAATTTCAAACTCCAATCTCTATATCAAAAAATCCTACCCTACCTACGTAAAAACTATAATCTCATATGCCTTCCTAATAAGCCTTATCCCAACCATAATCTTCATCCAATCGGGCCAAGAAATAATAATCTCAAATTGACATTGAATATCTATTCAAACCCTAAAATTAAGCCTCAGCTTCAAACTAGATTATTTTTCCATAATCTTTATACCTGTAGCACTATTCGTCACATGATCCATTATAGAATTCTCGATATGATACATATACTCAGATCCCAACATCAACCGATTCTTCAAATATCTCTTAATATTTCTTATTACAATAATAATTTTAGTAACAGCCAACAATCTCTTTCAACTGTTCATTGGTTGAGAAGGAGTGGGTATTATATCATTCCTACTTATTGGCTGATGATATGGACGAACCGACGCCAACACAGCAGCACTCCAAGCAATCTTATATAATCGCATCGGAGACGTAGGCTTCCTTCTGGCCATAGCATGATTTCTATTTAATTTAAACACCTGAGAACTTCAACAAATCTTTATTCTCAACCCAAGCAACACAAATCTCCCACTTACCGGATTACTACTAGCGGCAACAGGAAAATCCGCTCAATTCGGACTCCATCCTTGACTCCCCTCCGCCATAGAAGGGCCAACCCCCGTCTCAGCCCTACTTCACTCTAGCACCATAGTGGTAGCTGGTATCTTTCTTCTAATCCGATTCTACCCACTAACAGAGAATAATAAGATTATCCAAACCGTAATACTATGCTTGGGTGCAATAACCACACTATTTACAGCTATCTGTGCTCTCACCCAAAACGACATTAAAAAAATTGTAGCATTTTCCACTTCCAGCCAACTAGGCCTGATAATAGTCACAGTAGGCATTAATCAACCTCACTTAGCATTTCTCCACATCTGCACCCACGCATTTTTTAAAGCAATACTTTTTCTATGTTCAGGATCCATTATCCACAGCCTAAATGACGAACAAGATATCCGAAAAATAGGAGGTCTTTACAAGACACTTCCACTCACAACTTCAGCATTAATTACCGGAAGCCTGGCCCTAACAGGCATACCCTTCCTTACCGGATTCTACTCAAAAGACCTTATTATTGAATCCATTAACACGTCTTATACCAACGCCTGAGCCCTAACAATTACACTCATCGCTACCTCCCTCACAGCCGTATACAGCACTCGAATTATTTACTTCGCTCTACTAGGACAACCGCGCTTCTCCACTCTTATCCTCATTAATGAAAATAACCCACTCTTAATTAACCCCATCAAACGCCTCCTAATAGGAAGTATCTTCGCCGGCTTCCTCATCTCAAACAATATTACTCCTACTACAATTCCCCAAATAACTATACCAATATACCTAAAAATTACAGCTATACTTGTTACCCTACTAGGCTTTATAGTAGCCCTGGAACTCAATATAGCAACGCAAAACCTAAAACATGAGAAACCCTCTAAACAATTTAAATTCTCAAATCTCTTAGGCTATTTCCCAACCACTATGCACCGAATTCAACCACTCATCAACCTACTTACAAGCCAAAAAGTAGCATCAATACTACTTGACCTAGCCTGACTAGAAAATACACTACCAAAATCAATCTCCTCCTTCCAAATAAAATCCTCGGCACTTATCTCAAGCCAAAAAGGCCAAGTAAAATTATATTTCCTATCTTTCCTAATTACACTCGTCCTAAGCCTAATCATGCTATTTATACTCTAATTACCACGAGTGATCTCCATAATAACTACAACCCCCACCAACAGAGATCAACCAGTAATAACAACCAACCATGTGCCATAATTATATAAAGCAGAAACACCAACAGCTTCATTACCAACAAACACAAAATCTTCGGCATCATAAACAACCCAGTCACCAAGATCACTAAATTCAAATGCTAGTCCAACAAACTCCTCCTTAAACACATATGATACTAACGCCACCTCCATAATCAGACCCAATAAGAAAGCCCCCAACACAACCTTATTTGAAACTCACACCTCTGGGTACAATTCTGTAGCCATAGCCGTAGTATACCCAAAAACCACCATTATTCCACCCAAATAAATTAAAAACACCATTAAACCCAAAAAAGAACCACTAAAATTCATAACAATACCACAACCAACACCCCCACTAACAATCAATCCAACTCCACCATAAATAGGAGAAGGCTTAGAAGAGAACCCCACAAACCCCACCACAAAAATTGTACTTAAAATAAACACAATATATGTCATCATTATTCCCACATGGACTTAAACCATGACTAATGGCATGAAAAACCACCGTTGTATTTCAACTACAGAAACCAAAATGACCAACATCCGAAAATCGCACCCACTACTCAAAATCATTAACGACTCCCTAATCGACTTACCAGCCCCATCAAACATCTCCTCATGATGAAATTTCGGCTCACTCCTAGGAATCTGCCTAGGTATTCAAATCTTAACAGGACTATTCCTAGCAATACACTACACCTCAGACACAGCAACCGCTTTTCAGTCCGTAACCCACATTTGCCGGGATGTTAACTACGGCTGAACCCTGCGCTACTTACACGCCAACGGAGCATCCATATTCTTTATTTGCTTGTTCCTACATGTAGGCCGAGGCCTCTACTACGGATCTTATATCTTTATGGAAACCTGAAATGTAGGAATCCTTCTCCTGTTTGCTGTTATGGCAACAGCCTTCATAGGATATGTTCTCCCATGAGGCCAAATATCCTTCTGAGGGGCAACAGTTATTACCAACCTACTCTCAGCAATCCCCTATATCGGAACAAACCTGGTAGAGTGAATCTGAGGTGGATTCTCAGTAGATAAAGCCACTCTAACACGATTCTTCGCCTTTCATTTCCTCCTCCCATTCATCATCGCAGCCCTAGTTATAGTTCACCTCCTATTCCTACACGAAACCGGATCAAATAATCCAACCGGAATTCAATCAAATATAGACATAATTCCCTTCCACCCCTATTATACAATCAAAGATATACTAGGCGCACTAGCTATAATTATAGCACTCCTAACACTAGTCCTATTCTCCCCAGACCTTCTAGGAGACCCAGACAACTATATTCCAGCCAACCCACTTAATACCCCTCCACATATTAAGCCAGAGTGATATTTTCTATTTGCCTACGCCATTCTTCGATCTATTCCCAACAAACTTGGAGGGGTGCTAGCCCTAGTTCTATCCATCTTAATCTTAATCCTCATACCACTCCTGCACACATCAAAACAACGTAGCATAATATTCCGACCTCTCAGCCAATGCCTTTTTTGACTGCTAGTTGCAGACCTCCTAACCCTCACATGAATCGGCGGACAACCAGTTGAACACCCCTTCATCATCATCGGTCAACTAGCATCTATCCTATACTTCTCACTTATCCTAATCCTAATGCCCCTCATCAGTATTGTGGAAAACCACCTCCTAAAATGAAGGTCTATGTAGTATATTAATTACACTGGTCTTGTAAACCAGAAAAGGGGAATAAATCTTCCCCCAAAGACTCAAGGAAAAGGCTAAAGCCCCACCATCAACACCCAAAGCTGACATTCTATTTTAAACTATTCCTTGAGAAAGCCTATGTAATTCGTGCATATCACTCTCTACCCCATAATAAATTATATAGTACATACTATGTATAATCGTACATAACTGTATTACCCCATGCATATCTTTAAGTACATACAATAGATTATATAGTACATATCATGTATAATTGTACATAACTGTATTACCCCCCGCATATCTCCAAATACACTAATTCCTTAATCGTCCATACCCCATTCAAATCAAATCACTTCTAGTCAATACGCATATCACCTCCAATGGTTTATCTCTTAATCTACCAACTCACGTGAAACCAGCAACCCTTGTGAAAAGGATCCCTCTTCTCGCCCCGGGCCCATACGTTCTGGGGGTTTCTAGAACTGGGTCGTAAACGGCATCTGGTTCTTTCTTCAGGGCCATCTCACCTAAAATCGCCTATTCATTCCCCTTAAATAAGACATCTCGATGGATTAGTGACTAATCAGCCCATGCCGACACATAACTGTGGTGTCATGCCTCTGGTATTTTTTAATTTTTAAGGGATGCTTGGACTCACCTATGGCCGTCAAAGGCCCCGTCGCAGTCAATTTGATTGAAGCTGGACTTAAATCTAAGAATGTGTACTTGGCTATACTAAGGCTTTCAGGAGTACAGAATTAATTGACCGGGATAAGTATCACTAACTTAATTGCTAGGGTGCAAACTCACGAGCATACCCACCAAGTAGTCCATCGGAGATGTAGTCCTACCGGCGCCAGAGAGTTAATGGTAACAGGACATTCTTTCAATGGTAACGGGACATACACGCACGCGTACACGCACGCGTACACGCACGCGTACACGCACGCGTACACGCACGCGTACACGCACGCGTACACGCACGCGTACACGCACGCGTACACGCACGCGTACACGCACGCGTACACGCACGCGTACACGCACGCGTACACGCACGCGTACACGCACGCGTACACGCACGCGTAC